TCAAGAATCTGTTTTTAAATTCGGTATGGATAAACAATCTTTCTATGTTATACTATTGAATTCTCGACAATGAAGCGATTTGATAGCTCAGATATTGTTATTCATGATATTGATCCAATTCAATATCATCGAGATGGAATTCATCCCATTGAATTTAGAGTAGAGGCGAAAGATTTAGTATCTCTATGGGATTTAATCCCGAGTTTTTGCGAAGTAAAGAAAAATGAAAGAAACGATGAGATTATGGAAGTAAATATTCTTGCATTTATTGCTACTGCATTGTTTATTCTAGTTCCTACTGCTTTTTTACTTATAATATACGTAAAAACAGTTAGTCTTAGTCAAGGTGATTAATTTGAATGAAACTTGACTTCTTAGTTCTTATCAATGATTGACGGAATAAAATGAAAAGGATTACTAGTTTTCGTTTTAGATGAAATAAATAGACTAGAATTAGCAGTATTCTATGAGATCCCATAGTATGATAGAAAGAAATCTTTTTTTTTTTTTTTCTATCATACTACCTATTTTTGGTATTCTAATGTATAAAGTTATACTGTATGAAGATATAGGTTTAGTATAGATATAGATTAATCTAGAATCTCATATTGATATATCTAGATATCAATTCTCTATATGGAATGTACATAATATCCCAATTCTATTTCTTCATCTATTTGTGTTGATTCTAATTAATCTGAAATAGTCGAAATCGAAAGGCAGTTCTTACTTTTATTATTCTAATTCCTATAGTTCTGATTATTTTCAATATGAATCCCAACATCCACTGAAAAAATAAAATCAATAAAAAAAAAGTAAAAAATCTGAACATATATTAATATTAATTATTAATATTAATAAAAGAAAATCAAGAAATCTTTTTTTTTTATTTCGAAGAAAGAATTGATCGAGCAGTTGACAGATCATCCAAGGAAAGGAGTTCTATAAAAACTTTTAAGGTTTCAACAAAACAAAGGATTAGTAAACCCTGCCCGTTTTTAATCCTTGAATCATGATATGAAATAAGTCAAGTTAATAAAATAAGGTATAGCATAAATCAATTTTATAAAAGAATAAAACAAATAATAAACTAAGCAAGAAAATATCTTATTTCCCATGGAAAAGTCACTTAATTTTAATCACTTTGAATATTTAAGAACCAATAACTATTTAATAGTTAATAAAAGAAGTACTTTTTTTCTCTTTGAACAGGAAAGAGACAAACAAAAAAAGGGAGGGCGATCCCTTCCCCCTCACCTCATTGTTGATATATAACTCTGGTAAGAACCACTTTATCGAAATAGATAATTTAGGAAAAATTTGGTTGGAATCAATTTCCTATCATTTGTATTCGTTTTACTTTGGAAATATGAACACCACAATCATTGAAATATTTGTTTGATTAAATTAAAAGAAAAGGGTATTATTCATATATTATTCATAGAATAGATTACTTCACTCAAATCCAATATAGATATAGAATTTTGAAATGAAGATATTTTAAATTCAATTAAATTGAATTTAAACAAGAGTTAAAGTTTAAAATCTTTGCAGAATAATGTATAAAACAATTGATACAGTTTGATTTCTCAACTCAATTAGTAGTACCCCTAGAGTCCACTTCTTCCCCATACTACGAGTGAAAGGGAAAATGTAAAGACTACCATTAAAGCAGCCCAAGCGAGACTTACTATATCCATGTGAATTATGTCCTCTATCTTTATGAATATGAAGGAATTTTTTATTAATGAATTTTTCTATTTAAGGAAGTTTTCTATTATTGTTCACTAATACTAATAATAGTAGAATCGCTGGCGCAGAGTCAAAAAAAATATCTTCAATATATTGATGAAACACTCCAAAAAAGCCAATTAATTTTAAGAAGTTTTTATATGATGACTGAAAAACTTTTAGTACAAACAAAATAAACAGTAAGACCCTTGGAAGTATCAAGGTGACTTTTCCTCCGCGTGCTTCTGTTGGGGGAAAATTCAACAAATTATATCAGCAAAAGGGAATAAGGTACTTTGCGTCTTTTGTTGATGAGGCGACACCCGGATTTGAACTGGGGAAAAAGGATTTGCAGTCCCCCGCCTTACCACTCGGCCATGCCGCCAAGACGACACAAAATAGACAAAAATATCGTCCTCCTTTATTTTGGAAAGGGGGACGATATTTTTTTTGTACTTGCACCGTGAATCCCATTTTTTTTAATCCCTTTCCAAAATTCCGAAAAATAAATCCTTCTTTTTTTTTTATTTTTTGATTGGATTTATTTTTTCAATTAATTTTGTATAGTATTTCAAAACATACACTATTAAAATTCTTTCTGCTTTCTATATGAAATAAAAAAGTGACTTTTCTTTCACAAAAGACAAAATTAAGGACAAATTTGAACCATTAACTATTGACTGTGAATTTACGAACGATTCGTGGATTTGAATCGAAAATTGTATTTCCCTAATCTTAATGATATCGTAATGATATCAGAAAAAAAAATGGATACCTAACCAATCAGTATTGATTCTTTTCAATACAAAATTATTCTCAATTTGAATTATAACACCAATTATGGGTATATGTAAACCCTAGAACATAAAATTTTACACAGATAGCTAATCTGATATCTTATCTGTCTAGAATTCCTCTATCAAAATGTGCTGTCAAAAATGGAACTGCAGTAAAGGGGGAGACAGGAATATATACATAGCTCTATCTAGTTCTATCTGGATATGCTTAATAAGCCTTCTTATGCACTTCAACAGTTTTGTTTATATATTCTTTTATATATTCTATATAATTAGAATATTCTATATAATTAGAAATAATTAGAATCGAATTTAATATTATATATAAAATAATTATATATAATTATATATAAAATAGAATTATATATAAAAAAATATATATATATAATATATAAATCGAAAATATATACAAATAAATAAAAATACATCTTTTCTATGTATATGCAATTTTTTTTTGAATTAAACAAAGAAATCCACGAAAAAGCTAACTAAGTCTTAAAAAAAATAAACTTTCTAGTGTTTCTGATTATTGGTTCTTTATCCCATCGAAAGATGAAATCCTGAATCCATATCCATTTATTTTATCCATTTATTTTAGGGATATTCCAATCATATTGGAATATGTAATATCATAATAATGGTAGAAATTAAATCACGTTTTGTTTTGCTATTCTATACAAAATTTCCTAAGTCGAAGTTAAGTGTAATTTCTCAACCCCTTTCCAGTTGTATTTCTTGCAAATTCGAATTTGAGTATAAAATTATCTTTATTCCACCGTTCATATGTATTTCATACATTCCATATCCATCTATGGAGTTAGATAAAATTTTATGCGATTCTGTAAACAGAATAAAAATTCTATCATTGCTAGATCGATCTATATAATTGAATTGAATGAGGCACGATCCAATAATGAGATTTTAAAAATAGTTAATAAACGGGAAATTTAAAATGCTCGAGGATGTAAATGAGGGAATGTCTACAATACCTGGATTTAATCAAATCCAATTTGAAGGATTTTGTAGGTTCATTGATCAGGGCTTAACAGAAGAGTTTTCTAAGTTTCCAAAAATTAAAGATACAGATCAAGAAATTGAATTTCAATTATTTGTGGAAACATATCAATTAGTCGAACCATTGATAAAAGAAGGAGATGCTGTATATGAATCACTTACATATTCTTCTGAATTATATGTATCCGCGGGATTAATTTGGAAAAACAGTAAGGATATACAAGAACAAAAAATTTTTATTGGAAACATTCCTTTAATGAATTCCCTAGGAACTTTTCTAATAAATGGAATATACCGAATTGTAATCAATCAAATATTGCAAAGCCCCGGTATTTATTACCGCTCAGAATTGGATCATAACGGAATTTCGGTCTATATTGGGACTATAATATCAGATTGGGGGGGGAGAATAGAATTAGAGATTGATAGAAAAGCAAGGATATGGGCCCGCATGAGTAGGAAACAGAAAATATCTATTCTAGTTCTATCATCAGCTATGGGTTTGAATCTACGACAAATTTTAGAGAATGTGTGTTACCCTGAGATTTTCTTAGCTTTCCTGAATGATAAGGAAAAAAAAAAAATTGGATCAAAGGAAAATGCCATTTTGGAGTTTTATCAACAATTTACTTGTGTAGGGGGCGATCCGGTATTTTCTGAATCCTTATGTAAGGAATTACAAAAGAAATTCTTTCAACAAAGATGTGAATTAGGAAGGATTGGTCGATTAAATATGAACCGGAGACTGAATCTTGATATACCTCATACCAATACATTTTTGTTACCGAGAGATATATTGGCAGCTACAGATCGTTTGATTGAAATGAAATTTGGAATGGGTACGCTTGACGATATGAATCATTTAAAAAATAAACGTATTCGTTCTGTAGCGAATCTCTTACAAGATCAATTCGGATTAGCCCTGATTCGTTTAGAAAATGTGGTTAGGGGGACTATATGTGGAGCAATTAGGCATAAATTGATACCAACCCCTCAAAATTTGGTAACTTCAACTCCATTAACAACCACTTATGAATCTTTTTTTGGATTACACCCATTATCTCAAGTTTTGGATCGAACTAATCCATTGACACAAATAGTTCATGGGAGAAAATCGAGTTATTTGGGTCCTGGAGGGTTAACAGGACGAACTGCTAGTTTTCGAATACGAGATATCTACCCCAGTCACTATGGGCGCATTTGCCCCATTGACACGTCTGAAGGAATCAATGTTGGACTTATTGGATCTTTAGCAATTCATGCCAAGATTGATCGTTGGGGGTCTTTAGAAAGCCCATTTTATGAAATTTCTGAGGGATCAAAAAAAGTACGGATGCTTTATTTATCACCAAAGAGTGAGGAATACTATATGTTAGCAGCAGGAAATTCCTTGGCGTTGAATCGAGGTGTTCAGGAAGAACAGGTTGCGCCAGCTCGATATCGTCAAGAATTCCTGAC